GCAATTGACTCCGTACCACTGAAATATTCGGCCGTATGCTTGAAAGATAACCCAAAAAATCAAAGGAATGCTTGGATAATTGGTTTAGATGGATTCTTCCTGGTTGAGACCATACATAAAAATGACATTGCCAAAAATTGACAAGATAATATTTCCACTTATTCATCAGAAGAGGAGTATCTTTTGATGCCAGAATCAATTTTCCTTGATGGCTAACATACTGTATAAAAGGATCCTTGAAGAACCATAAGGTAGCCGGAAAAAGGACTTCTTCGACAGGATATTTTATTTTTTCATAAAAACGTATTCGCTCAAAAAAGATTCCAGAAGAGGTTAATCGTAAATGATTAGATTGGTTACGGAGAAAAAGTAAAATGGATTCATATTCATATACATAAGAATTATATAGGAGCAAGAATAATCTTTGATTACTTTTTGCAAAAATGGATTTTTGGGGAGTAATAAGAGTATTCCAACTATAATACTCGTGAAGAAAGAGCCGTAATAAATGCAAAGAAGAGGGATCTTTCACACAGTAGCGGAGGGTTTGAACCAAAATTTCCAGATGAATGGGGTAGGGTATTAGTACATCTGATGCATAATTTAAATGTGGAAATTTGTCCTCGAAAAAAGGAAATATTGAATGAATTGATCGTAAATTATAAGATTTTATGCTTTCTGTCTCCTCTAAGGAAGATACTAATCGTAGGGAAAACGGAATTTCCACAATGACTGCAAATCCCTCCGATATCATTTGAGAATACAAATTTTTGTTGTACCCCAAAAATTTATTTTGATTAGAATCATTAACGGAAATAAGAAAATGATTCTGTTGATACATTCGACTAATTAAACGTTTTATAATTAGTAAACTAGATTTCTTGTCATAACCTACATTATCAAACAAAATGGATCTATTTAAACCACGATCATGAGCAAGGGCATAAATATACTCCCGAAAGATAAGTGGGTATAGGAAGTCATATTGCGGAGATCTATATAATTCGAAATATCCTTGAAATTCTTCCATTTAAAATTCAATTTGAATCAGAAAAGAAATAGGTGATTTATTGGGTTATCAAATGATACATAGTACGATACAGTTAAAACAAGGTATTTATAGTAAGAAAAAACTAGATACCTCGGAAAACAAGTCAAACTCATCAACGGACTCTCTAGAACCTCCCTTTCCATATAATAGATTTTTGTTCGTTTATAGGATACCAAGATAGTTAGAAGCCTTTTATTTTATCAATACAATCGCTCTTTTGATTTTGAAAAAAAAAATCTCTTTATCAATATACTGCCTTCTTCATACACATTTATCTCTGCCCCATAAAGGGGAATAGCTAATAGTTAGGGCTCATAAGAAATTTCTAATCCACTCATCGGAAAAGCTTTTCCCGCATTAGGCACTAATATATTTTTAACATCTAATTAGATGGGGTAATCATTCAAAAATTAAGAATAGAAGCTCGTTACTTTTTATTTCCCTAGAATTGGAACCTCTAGTAAGGCTCTACCCATTTATTCACTCGACCCCCCCCCAAAAAAAAATTCTTTTTTTTTATTGAATTTAAACAATTGAAATAATATTTTGGACCTATTTAGTAAGAATGAAATATTCTCAGAATTATCCATTACTACGACATGCTGCTTTTTCCATTCATTCCTTTCAGGATCAGTCGTGGTCTTACAAACTCTACCGATGGTATGGACGAATCTTTTTCTTCATACAAATGTGTAAAAGATGCTAGTCGCACTTAAAAGCCGAGTACTCTACCGTTGAGTTAGCAACCCAAATAAACAAATTAGAATGTGTAGATACAATCAGAATCCAAATAAATAACGAAATTGAAGGGCACACCACAATAAAACCATAAAAAAAACAATGAAAAAAAACTCTAACCCGCTCTGAACATAATAAAAATGAACAAATCCGACAAAAATACAAAAAATTCTCAAATAAAAGATAAAATAAAGTCAAAGATTTTCAAATATTTATAGACCGCCTCTTGTCTCTCTTCTCTTATATTATCCATTATATTATCCATTAATTAGTATATAAATTAGTATATATCGAATTTGATTGATTTAAATCTTAATCGAAAAAGACTTCTTGTATGACAGAAAATCTAAGAAACTATTATTTGAATGAAATAAAATCTATGGAGCAGGGATAAATGGATCCGTTTATCCACGATCGGATTATATTTATTTGATACACTGTTGTCAATATTAATATTGAGAAAAGCATAAGCATACATAAGCATACAAAAGATAAAACAAATTCTAAATCGAACTAACAATAATAATTCCGATTTCAATCAATTAAAATTAATCAAATTCAAATTATTTAAATAAAATTGCAATATAAAAAAACGAAGGACTTGTGTTGGATTGGCACTATATTTAGATTGGCGCTATATATATAATAGAAATGGAAGACTTAATTAAGGAAGACGGCGGAGAAGTAGAAAAAACGAGGTTTATTCAATAACTAAAATAAACAGGGTTAGTCCTTTGTTTTTTTTTCTATTTTATTTCATTAATTGAATTTTGTTTGTTGATTAAGGTGAAGTTCCGTAAAAACCCCCGCCTTTTTTAAAATATCATGAACAGTTCCTGTAGGTTGAGCGCCTTTTTCAAGGAAGTATAGAATAGCAGGAACATTTAAATAAATTTGATTCTTTATCGGATCATAAAAACCCACTTTCCGAAGATCTCTTCCCTCTCGTCGAGCTCGAACATCAATTGCAACTATTCGATAAATGGCTCATTGGGATAGATGAACAATACCCCCCCTAGAAACGTATAAGAGGTTTTTCCCTCGTACGGCTCGAGAAAATTCGAAATTATGTCTATGTATAAAATTACAATATCAAATATATCCATAAAATCATCAAATTAATTAGACTATTGATTTTACTTTATTTTCTTATTCTTATCCAACAAAAAGAAAATTAGTCGTATTTGCACCCTCATAACTCAAGTTGGATAACTCTGAAATAACTCAAAAGAACAACCTTTTAGATATTTCATCTATTGAGCGGTCTCTAACCCTTTAATTGTCTTCTTTAGAATCCATTTTGATTCTTCATTCTGATCTAGTTGTTAAGACAATTGAAAAAGGTATTTCCTTGTTCCAGGATCTTTGCCTTGAATCATTGGGTTTAGACATTACTTCGGTGATCTTTAAATCCTTTCAAAACGGCAGCAACATACCATTTTTTGCGATTTCCTTCTGTCAAAGAATCATACAAATGTTGGATTCCTGCGTAATACACTTTCCTTTTGATTTGATCGAAAAAGTTTTACCAATTTCAAACCTTCCCTTGGAATTGGAAATTTTCTCGAATGGGCCTCTTTAAGTTTATGTATCGAAAATATACTTACGAAGTTGTTCCAATTTGTTGATTGATACTAACCCTAGATTCTTGCCCCTGAAAAAGAAAAAAATACTTTCTACTCGAGCTCCATCCTATACTATATTATACCACCCCCCCCAAAAAAAAGGGGGTTACAGCGGAATAGAACAAATGATGTCGAGCCAAGAGCACTTTCATTCCTATATAATATATATAAAAATGGTGGATGTAAGACTCCACAGCGGATCATGTCCTTCAAGTCGCACGTTGCTTTCTACCACATCGTTTTAAACGAAGTTTTACCATAACATTCCTTCAGTTTGGAACCCATATGTAATTGATTCAATTATGGAATCGTGAATAATCATTGGTTCGGTTGATACATAGTAATCTATACCTTTTCTTCTATATGAAAAACGGAGAGTATCAGCAAGAATAAATTAATTTAACCCCATTTTTTTAGATTAATAGAGATTAATAGAATTTAATATTGGAAATTCTATTTTCTTAATCATTGTAAATTTTAAACTATTTTTCTATTTTTGTAAAAATAAAATTAGTTAACTAAATTATAACTAATATAACACGAATAAATAAATATAATACGAAGAAACAAGTTATTTTGAATCTGTATCTTCAAGTAAGATAATAGTGATAATAAATTCAACAATTTCACACTTCTTCAAGTACCAAGAACTCATAGGGGTTCGTTACAAAGATTTAATTGATTGAAAAATTTCCTATCCGATATAATTATTTGCATTTTGAAAAACAGAAAGTTTTCCAGCAAGGACCTTTCGTTTTTTATTATCATTTTATCATCAGTAAGAGAGAGGGAAAAAAAAATATTAGATTAAACAATCTGTGATTAAAAAAAAATAGATAAAAAAACACTGATGTAAGAGAAGATTGAAATTTTATGTTGTTCTTTTTTTTTAATATTTATACTGTAAAATCATTACTATTTAACGAATCGCAAATGAATTCAATTTACTATTTCATATGCGTGTTATTTGAACTCAATTAAATTTGTGAAAACCTCCAAAAAAATAATAATCACATTCTATCCCAATATTCTACTCTTAATCTTAATACACTTAATACAGAAGGCTGTTGGAAAAGGCAATCTTTTATATTATATATATATTTTTTTTATTTTATATATATATATTTTTTTATGATATAAAAAAAAAATAATAATATTATCTATTATATTATTATATATATATAATATATATATTATTATATTATATAGACTATTATATAGACAGGGTATGCTCTGGGACGGAAGGATTCGAACCTCCGAATAGCGGGACCAAAACCCGTTGCCTTACCACTTGGCCACGCCCCATTTATTTCTATTCGATACTAATAAACACTAATATTAAACACTACACTAATAGTGGTACGGGTTATTCGTCAACTCCTGTTAAAATATCTATTATTTATAAAATAAAATGGATTACTAGAATTTTTATACATGTAAACTATACATGTAGACATAGAATTAAACTGAATTTATTGATCATTACATATAATTCAATTAAGATATTGTACGAAAGTATGATTTATTCTATTCTCTTTTGATTTGAGATATAGAAGGATTGATTTTTGATTGGGTGAGTTCAAATAAAAGAAAGTTTTTTGGTCTATCTTATTTTATTTTTATTCATTTTTTTTTATTCTATTCTATCAATAATAACATATCTATAATAATAAACTCAATTAAATTTATTAACAACTCAATCAAAATAAATACAATTATCCCCCCCCCAAAAAAAAAATGTTTGTTATGCTTAATATTTTTAGTTTGATCTGTATATACCTTAATCCTGCTCTTTATTCCAGTAGTTTTTTCGTCGCCAAATTGCCCGAAGCTTACGCTTTTTTGAATCCAATTGTAGATGTTATGCCAGTAATACCCCTGTTCTTTTTTCTCTTAGCCTTTGTTTGGCAAGCTGCTGTAAGTTTTCGATGATATTTTTAATAAAGTCCCAGACAAATCCACGATTTATTCGAAAAAAAAAAAATTCGTAGAATTGATAAGATCAGATAAGTCGTACACTTTCAATTCAAATATTGAAATTATTGTACAACCGCGACAAGTTCGGATCACCCCACTTTAATCTCTTGTAAAAAAAAAAAAAAAAATAGAGTATGTGGTATAAAAGTGGAGAATCTATTCTCTTTTTTCCTAAAAAAATCTTGGAGATTGTGTAATGCTTACTCTCAAACTATTTGTTTACACGGTAGTGATATTCTTTGTTTCTCTCTTTATCTTCGGATTCCTGTCTAATGATCCAGGACGTAATCCTGGACGTGAAGACTAAAAAATAAGGGTTTCTTTGCTTTAAAACTGTAAAACTGTTATTAGTAAGATTTTATCTATTCCACTTATTTAATTATTAATTTTGAACTAGTAAAAAAAAAAGAGTTCGCGATAAATTCGAAAGAAAATAACAAGCCATCAACGAAAACGGAAAGAGAGGGATTCGAACCCTCGGTACGAAAAACTCGTACAACGGATTAGCAATCCGACGCTTTAGTCCACTCAGCCATCTCTCCTCCCAATTGAAAAGGGATAATACTATGTTACATTATAAAAAATAAGGCTTGAAAATGCCCGTCATAGGTCATAGTATATACTCTTATTTTTTAATTTCGTGATTTTGTCCGAAGGGGCTTTTTAGTTCCACGGCCCGGCCTGGTCAGTACTTAGCCGGGCCCGCCCTTTTGTTCCAACAAATCATAAATAAAAAGATTTATTAAATTGAAAAAAAAAAAAAAAGAATAAAAAAAAAATTGCTTGTTATTGCGATAAAAAAGAACTTTTTCAATTTCTATGATTATGATATAGAATCAAATGGTATAGAATCAAAGTGCCGTTTCTTTCTTATCTTAGTTAGTCCTTTTATTCCGGTTTAAATAAGAAAAAGGGCACTCTCGTTTCTTGCCAGAATCTACTTTTGTGTTATGGCTTAAGTTCAAGACAAAAACCTCGGGCAAAAAAGCACTTGGTATTTAGTTATTAAAATTAAATAAATCCCCCTTTCCGAATCTCATTAGGTCCTCTGATACAAAAGGGTAAACGCTCTAGTTTTCCTGATTCTTTTCTGATCTTTTGTTTTTTGATTAGGGTCGACAAAAGGCGCATTTATATACAATAATCTTATTGTAGCGGGTATAGTTTAGTGGTAAAAGTGTGATTCGTTCTATAACCCTTTATATAGTTAAAGGGTCTTTCGGTTTGATTAATATTCATTCCGAACAAAAACTTTAGTTCTTAAAAGGATTGAATCCTTTACCTCTCAATGAAAAATTCGAGGAAGAATATACATTCTCGTGATTTGTATCCAAGAACCTATTTAAAATTGAAAAATTGGATTATGAAATTACGAAACATAATTTTTTTATTGGATCAATACTTCCAATTGAATGAGTATAAGTAAAGGACCCATGGATAAAGATAAAAAGTGTATTTCTAATCGTAACTAAATCTTCAATTTTTCATTTCTATAGGGGAAATTGAAGCAAAACAGCTATTAAACAATGTCTTTGGTTTACTAAAGACATCGATCGATAAATTGTTTTAGCTCGGCAGAAACAAAATGCTTTTCCTAAAGATCTTTCAAATAGAAGTAAAGAACGAAGTAACTAGAAAGATTGTTAAAATAGAAAATATCTTTCTATAGGGATCGTCTAGAAAGCGGGTTGTTCTGAATAGATTCAGACATAAAAGCTGACATAGACGTTATGGGTCGGGTTTTTTATTTCGTTCATGTCTAAATATGGGAATTTATCCATCTTCCATAAAGGAGCTGAATGAAACCAAAGTTTCACGTTCAGTTTTGAATTAGAGACGTTAAAAATGATGAATCAACGTCGACTATAACCCCTAGCCTTCCAAGCTAACGATGCGGGTTCGATTCCCGCTACCCGCTTTTACTTTATCATTAAAATCATTATAATCTTTAATATTCAATACGCTAAAAATGAAAAAAAAAAAAATGAAATATTTTTTTTATTTTTAAAGAAATTTTTTTAAATATTCAATACAAAGGGTTGAATGAATCGAATTAATGTAATGCATCATTGACTTGAATACTAAATTCTTGGAATTCTTTCAACTACT